ACTAAAAATTCGGAATTTTATTTGTCCATTGGTCAAAATAAACAAATAAACAGAAACTCCATTTTTAAGAAAGAAAACCCTTTCGATTTATAATGATAAAATCAATCTTTTAAATTTTTTTGAATCCAGTCGCGAGGTATAAATAGTAGGTATGAATCATAGTTCAAATATTTCTCGATCTATTCCATATATTCCGTGCTCCAGATAAAAAAATGAATATCCGACGAAGCAGAACTCATCTCTCTCAAGATGACAGACCCATTCTCTGTACTATCAATAGGATCAATTATAACAAGTCACACACTCATATTCCGGAAATACAGAAACAAAAGAATTTCACGGTCGAACTGCCAGAATAGACTAGAAATGAGAGTCCTAAGTAATTCATTTTGGATTGAAAAGCCAGGACTTCATGATTTTTATGGACCTAATTCATTGAAATTCCATCTAGTAAAACGGAAGAATTATAAATCTCTAAAATAATAGATAGGAATACCGCAAATAGAGCCATTGCGACCCCCATCAAAGGGGTAGTTCCCCACCCAGGAGCCACTTTCCCGTATTCTGAATTCAATGGTTTCAATAAACTCCCTGCATTAGTTCGTCTTGGACCAGATCTAGAACTATCCTCAACGGTTTGTGTAGCCATAAATCCTATTGCATTGGTTGAGATCGGTTGACTTTGTATACTATTCCGTTGTAAATAAAGGATCTTATCATAGATCCGTTATAGTTTTGAAATTTGATAATAATGGAAACAGCAACCTTAGTTGCCATCTTTATATCTGGTTTACTTGTAAGTTTTACCGGGTACGCCTTATATACCGCTTTTGGGCAACCCTCTCAACAACTACGAGATCCATTCGAGGAACACGGGGACTAAATGGAAGTAAAGTAATGAGCCTCCCAATATGGGAGGCTCATTACTTTACTTCCATTTAGATAAAGATAATGTAAGATAATGAAAAATCATTTCGCCTTTTTAGTCGGAACCTTAGGCGGCTCTCGAAAAAATATAGCGAAAAAAATTATTCCTAGAGTCGAGACTAAGAGGAATGTATAAACCAATGCTTCCATAAATTGATCGTGGTTTACAATTATAGCTTCCACACCTGTTCATTTGGGATCATCTCCCAGATTAAGAAAGGACAAGAGTCAAAAGTCAAAGAAAGGGCGGTGATTCAAATCAACATTTCTCTGGTACTCTATGTCAAAGTTAAATAATAAAAATATAATAGAGGCAAAAGATACAAGAGCAGTATTGTATCAGACGACTTGTCTCCTTGTAGTTGGATCTCCAAGTTTTTGGAATGCTCCAAATTCCACTTGAGCATCCAAATCTGGGTCAATACCAGCAAAAACATCTCTGAACAAGGTTCTAGCACCATGCCAAATGTGTCCGAAAAAGAAGAGCAAAGCAAACGAAGCATGTCCAAAAGTGAACCAACCCCTTGGGCTGCTACGAAAAACACCATCTGATTTCAAAGTAGCACGATCTAATTCAAAAATTTCACCCAATTGAGCACGTCTAGCATATTTTTTCACAGTAGCAGGATCACTATAACTGACTCCATCGAGTTCGCCGCCATAGAACTCAACAGTTACTCCTACTTGTTCGACACTATACTTAGATTCCGCCCTTCTAAAGGGAACATCGGCTCTTACAATTCCGTCTCCGTCTACCAAAACTACTGGAAATGTTTCAAAAAAAGTAGGCATACGGCGTACAAAAAGCTCACGCCCTTCTTTATCTCTAAAGATAGGATGTCCTAACCATCCAACCGCTATTCCATCCCCATTGTCCATCGAGCCCGCTCTAAATAAACCTCCTTTTGCTGGATTATTGCCAATGTAATCATAAAAAGCTAATTTTTCTGGAATTTTAGACCAAGCTTCTGATAAACTCTGATTTTCATCTAGTCCGGCACCAACCCTTCGATATATTTCTTGCTGGAAGTATCCTTGATCCCATTGATAACGAGTGGGACCAAATAATTCGATTGGGGTAGTTGCGGAGCCATACCACATCGTTCCAGCAACAACAAAAGCTGCAAAAAAGACAGCAGCGATACTACTGGAAAGGACAGTTTCAATATTACCCATACGTAATCCTTTGTATAGGCGTTGGGGGGGGCGGACACTAAGATGGAATAGGCCCGCTAATATGCCCAATGTACCTGCTGCAATATGATGAGAGGCTATTCCTCCCGGAACAAAAGGATCAAAACCCTCTACCCCCCACGCAGGATTTACAGATTGGACTTTTCCGGTTAGTCCATAAGGATCAGATACCCATATTCCAGGACCATACAAGCCTGTTACATGAAATGCACCAAACCCAAAGCAAGCTAATCCTGAAAGAAATAAATGAATTCCAAAGATCTTGGGCAAATCCAAAGAAGGTTTTCCTGTACGTTCATCACAGAATATTTCTAGATCCCAATATACCCAATGCCAGATAGCCGCCAAGAAGCACAAACCAGAAAACACAATATGTGCCCCGGCCACACCCTCGTAACTCCAAATACCCGGATTCGTTATAGTCCCTCCTGTGATACTCCAGCCGCCCCACGAATTGGTTATTCCTAAACGAGTCATGAAGGGTATAACGAACATACCCTGTCTCCACATTGGATCAAGAACGGGGTCAGAGGGATCAAAAACGGCTAATTCGTATAGAGCCATTGAACCGGCCCAACCAGCAACGAGAGCTGTATGCATTATATGTACAGAAATCAACCGACCGGGATCATTCAATACGACGGTATGAACACGATACCAAGGCAAACCCATGGAAATACCCCTTTATCAAAGAAAAATAGACACTATGTAACTTTATCGCATTGGAAAAGACTATGCTATGGACCTCTCCCTTTCAGTGGATTATTTTGGAACAAGGGTTCATATTATTGAATATTGAATTCCATTTCTTTCGTTGGGAATAATGGAACAATTCTGTTCATAGGAACAAAGATAAGCAGATCTATTCTATACCCGATAAGTACCAATACGCAATGGGGGATTGGTCCCATTTTCTATGAGCGAATGCGTAGATACTTGTTCATCATTCGAAGAGCCCGACCCATTTGTAATAATTTTCCCTTATTAATTTCGTCTTACTATTTGGTAATATCCAGGGATAAAAATATTACGTTTCCACATCAAAGTAAAATATAGTACTTAACCCCCTTTCTTTCAGTTGATGCCTATTGGTGTTCCAAAAGTACCTTTTCGGAGTCCTGGAGAGGAAGATGCAATTTGGGTTGACGTATAGTGCGACTTGTCAGACATATTGGGTCATATGGGATTTCCCCGTTCTCTCCCCCGATCGAGATACCCTCTGTTTCGCCCAAAAAAGATTGTTTGAACCATCAATAATTTGGAGCGTGAAATGCAATTAGATCCATTTTTGAGGGGGTCGAAATCAATATTAATATTATCAATTATCAAAATTTATGGTTGGCTTGGTTGGACCAATCCAATAAAATGAAGTATCCAGGCTCCGTTCAGAAAATACCCAATTGGTAATATATGTATGATTACCACTTGTATCATAAGTGATTACTTGATAGCATATGGGCGATCTCAAACTGCCAATCAATGAAATAATATTATGACTACATCGCGTATTTGTTGTAAGAAAGGCAAGAAATGAATTGAAAAAAGTAAAAGTGGTATTGGGAGCATTTGTCCTATATGTGCAAATTGAAATCGGGCAGATATTTACCCGGAGTAGAACATAAACCTAAAATAATTGAGGAGGCCCATTCAGGAACAAGAAAATTACATCGTAATTTGGATTCGATTTCGATGAAACAATACATCAATGAGAGGTTAATTCGATAAGTTTAGTGGATTCTTTTATTTTTTACAGAGATTCGAGCAAAAAAAATCTTTCTTAAAAAAAAATCGAAGAAAAAGCCCCTTCATTAGGAGGTGGAAAAGTCCTACTATAAAAAAAGTAAAGGAGGGTAGAATCAATACAATACATTGATTCTTTTTTTTTTGAACCGTATGCATCCAAAGGCGCGTGTACGGTTCCTAAGGGATAAAATTTTGTCCTAATCAACCGACTTCATCGAGAAAGATTACTTTTTTTAGGTCAAGAAGTTGATAGCGAGATCTCAAACCAACTTATTGGCCTGATGGTATATCTCAGTATAGAGGATGAGACCAGAGATCTTTATTTGTTTATAAACTCCCCCGGCGGGTGGGTAATACCCGGAGTCGCTATTTATGATACTATGCAATTTGTGCCACCAGATGTGCATACAATATGCATGGGATTAGCCGCTTCAATGGGATCTTTCATCCTGGTCGGAGGAGAAATTACGAAACGTATAGCATTCCCTCACGCTTGGCGCCAATGAGTTTTTTGTTTGAAAGAAAAAAGAAAACTATGCCTTCGCCATATTTTATATTTTAATATAAAAATATAAATAAGAATTTGTAAGATAATATTTAAGTAATAATAGCATGGCACTTCGAGTTCGATATGAACAAACCATTATTGTTTTTTCAGAACATGGGATTATATATCGGGCGAGTAATATGAGACAAAGGGTATTTATGATTTGATCTTATCTATCCGGGCTTCATTTCAGCGTCACAAACTTTTATTTTTCACGCCAGAAGCCTCTTTCCAATATTTATGTTATGAAATATGAAAGAATACTCAAATGAAAAAAAAAAACAAGATCATTTTTTTTTTTTACTTTTTTTATTTGATCGGATCAAAAAGAAACTTTGGGATTGCTGAATCACATATGAGATAAATCATAAATATAGAAAGCAACGGAACCATCATAGTATTTTTGAACTCCCACGAAAAGAAGGGTGGTAAATGGATCACTTAACGATTTTGGTCTGATGGATCCTATTTCGTTTTTTGCTCAACGAACGTAAAAAGTCCATTGTGGAGCCGTATGCAATGCACAAAAAATGCCTGTACGGTTGTTCAATTATATATATACTTATTTTTTCTTGTTATTCTTTAATCTTTTTGCCTAGTCCAATCAATCGGACGAGATCGCGGAAACATTCATTATGTTATATCATCAGGGTAATGATCCATCAACCTGCGAGTTCTTTTTATGAGGCACAAACAGGAGAATTTGTCCTAGAAGCGGAAGAACTTCTGAAACTACGCGAAACCCTCACAAGGGTTTATGTACAAAGAACGGGTAACCCCTTATGGGTTGTATCCGAAGACATGGAAAGGGACGTTTTTATGTCAGCAACAGAAGCCCAAGCTCATGGAATTGTTGATCTGGTAGCGATCGAAAATGCCGGGGATTTCACGTAAATCTGCGATTCCATCCATTTCGAACCATAATTTGGATGAATCTAAATTGAATATTTTATCTGCGTAAAGTAAAAAAAAAAAAGAAAATAGAAAGAATTCATAATCATCTGGTTAGGATTGATCTAAACCAGCCCATTTTCTATACCATTAAGTATGCCAACTATTAAACAACTTATTAGAAACACAAGACAGCCAATAAAAAATGTAACAAAATCCCCCGCTCTTCGGGGATGTCCTCAGCGTCGAGGAACATGTACTCGGGTGTATGTGCGACCCGTTCAGATCATGAGCCGGAACAAAATAAAGTACAATTTTTTCCAGTATCAATGACCAGTACCAATGAATAGGATAGGATAGAAGAATTCCAATCAATATAGAAAAAAACCTCCATTGCGTATCAAATTTATGGTTTCTATTGGTGCAAATCCAATCACCTCAATTGGAGATGAAAAGCAATTCCCCAGTGGTAGCAAATGGTTATCCATTAAGCGGGGGAAATCATATTTAAGAAGCAAAAGAATTAGGCTCCTACTCTTGCAAGAACGGACTATACAGGGTCAGCTACCTAGCCAACCTTTGTAATTAAATACCGTTACTGTATGGGTGGATCTCATTGTGAAAAGACTTATTACTGTACAATTCATGGGTAGAGTCAAAGAATGTGAACTGTACAAGTTACTAATAACATTGATTAATGGTGGAAGGGGCTCCGGTGTATAGAGAGGACCTCACCGTTTAAGAAGTAGCCATAGAAACGATGGAACCCACTATTTATTTATCCATTTACCTTTACTATTTATTGATACTTTAATACTATACTCAACTTGAGTTACAATTTAGTATTTTTTTTGTTGATACCTAGTATCAATACAATTTCTTATTTCGAGGTTAAATGCCTGGAAAAATGGTGGTTGGGAAGGTCATAGTAGCAAAAGCCATTGGAATTTTTTTTTATACATTGGAAGAATCCGTTTTGTTATTAATAGACCAGGAAAGGGAAAAAGAATAACTGAAAGAAAATAAATCAATTAGTTATTCATCAAAGTTTAATTTGATTCAATGACCAGAATTAGACGAGGGTATATAGCTCGAAGACGTAGAATAAAAATTCGTTTATTTGCATCAACCTTTCGAGGGACTCATTCACGACTTACTCGAAATACTATTCAACAGAAAATGAGAGCCTTGAGTTCTGCTCATCGGGATAGGGGCAGGCAAAAGAGAAATTTTCGTCGTTTGTGGATTACTCGGATAAATGCAGCAATTCGTGAGATTGGGGTATCCTATAGTTATAGCAGATCCATACATGATCTGTATAAGAGACAGTTGCTTCTTAATCGTAAAATACTTGCACAAATAGCCATATCAAATACAAATTGTCTTTACATGATTTCCAATCAGATCCTTAAATAAGAAGATTAGAAGAAATCCACCGTAATCATTTAAGTGGGGCCCCGGAGAATGAGCTCCGGGAAGGTAGAGTAGAAATTAATATAAATAAGAGAAATATAGTAAAAATGAATCAACACATTAAAAAAAGAAGCAATTTTTTCTTATGATGTGACAATCCAATCGGGGTTCCCCAATTTTTCGAACAAAATCTAAATCTGAGTTGGGGTTCATATTGAAATTTTGATTCAATTGCAATTGAGGAATAGCCTATCTATTTATTTCTAATTCGAGGACCCGTGGTTCTAGGAGTCGATTCAGTTCTCTCAAATTGTTTCTCGTTATTAAGAAAGGGTAACAAAGATAAAATACGAGCTTGCTTTATAGCAATAGTAATTAATCGTTGTTGTTTCAAAGTCAATCTATTCACTCGTCTAGATAATATTTTTCCTTGTTCACTAATAAATCGACTAATTAAACTCATGTTTCTATAATCAATTCGATCCCCCGATCCAATTGGGGGCAAACGCCTACGAAAAGATCGCTTGGATTTAAGAAAAAGTCGCTTGGATTTATCCATGGTTTATTCCTTATCTTTTAAATCGTATTTCTTAATTCGAATTTCATTTGCGATCCTACCAAAATAGGATGAAATAGGATTGGGTTGTTTTATTTTTAGAATTGATTATTAAATTTTTATATTAATATTTTATTATTATGTAATTTATTGCTGTTCCTTGGAGGGGTTACAAACGCATTACATTTTCTCTATTTCTTTATCTCCCCATGAATCGTATGCTTGTAACAATAGGGACAAAATTTTCTCAATTCCAATCGACTAGGCGTATTGTGTCGATTCTTTTGAGTAATATATCTGGAAATGCCCCGCGATTCCTTATTCATATCGTTTCGGACACAACTGTTACATTCCAAAATAACCTTTACTCTGACATTTTTACCCTTGGCCATAAACCCCCTTTTTTTTTTATTCACCCAACTCTTCTATTTTCGAAACGAAGAAGAAAAAAAGAAGTTGCTGACTCGAAACCCAATTATTAAATATTTCATTGCAATCAAATCAATAGAGAATATAAGTAATACGATGATTTCTAACTATCCATTAGTTATAGTATTTCATTTAAGTATCCTGTATGCGTTTGTTGTCCGCGACCTTTATTATTTACTTTACATTTTTGTTCTCCCTCTATTAATTCAGCGTGAACCTGAGTTTCGTTGCGGATGAATCTTTTTTGATTCTTTCTCTTTCCTTCTTTTTTATCCTAAAAAACTGAAAGAAAGAACAAAACAAAAAGGGTTAGTCACAGATAATTTATTCTATCTATAATCTTCTTCATCCCCAACTAGAATGAAAAAAAGGGGAATGTTAACGCATCTGGGAATAAACGATTAATCTCTATCAATAGGCCTGCTAAAGACCCGAACCATAGAGTGCTTAACACAGGTGCCACGGAGAGATATGTTTTTAAATCTCGCATTGAAAATCCTCCTTTTTTATTGTAATACATATATGATCAGATACACATGTCGTTGTTGATGATATTTTACTTTCTTTACAACAGAAAAAAGTGTCCACTCACTTTATTTTCTGAACATTACCAATTTTTATATTTATATTTCTTATTATATTGTTAATTATATTATATCTATTTGATCGATTTGATTCTTTTTTCTTTTATTATATGTTATATTGTTATATAAGACGAAAAAGAAATGACAAGAGCAATTGTATATCAATGGGAGAAATCACGATGTGGAAAACAAGATGGGGATTCTCTACAATGACACTATAGGCCAATTGAAAGGGATGTAGCGCAGCTTGGTAGCGCGTTTGTTTTGGGTACAAAATGTCACGGGTTCAAATCCTGTCATCCCTATCTATTACTTCTCCCATGTGCAGTAATGAAGGATCCATTGAGATCAATAAAAATTAGACATACATAACATAATGCTTTATGATACTATATGTATCCAAAGTGGGGGTTACAAATAAAATTCTTTTATTTACATACAGCCCTTTATATTGGGATAAGAAAGAAAGCGCTCTTAGTTCAGTTCGGTAGAACGCGGGTCTCCAAAACCCGATGTCGTAGGTTCAAATCCTACAGAGCGTGCTTCTGTTCTTCTTGGGTCGAATTACAAGTAAATAACTTTACTAACTAGAGCAGCAACCCTAATTTGACCTCCTCCTTTCTTTAATCCGCAGGAGGTCAATAAAAAAAAGAGATGTTATTTAAAAAGAGATGAGCTCTTACTTAATCAAAGGTCCAACTGATCGCCGCGTCTGTATTGCAAATACGCAGTTACGAATAATCCAGCCAAAGTAATAGGAATTAGGCCTAACACGATTCCAAATAGTAAAACTTCAATCATTTTTTAATTTTTAAAGGTAGGTAAAAAAAAAAGGGGGGGGTAATATCTATCTCTAAATAGTAATCCAAATCGCCCACGAATCTCAATAATCAAGAATTACAATTTACATGGGAAGGAACTATGGACTACCTGGATATCTCACAAAAACATTTTTATGAATTGTTCATTCAATCAATTTCAAATAAGACGTATCTTGCTCAGACCAATAAATAGAGCTGAGGTTATAGTTAAAGCCGCCAGTAGAAAACCGAAATAACTAGTTATAGTAGGCATGAAGGAACTAAATGGGATACGTTCTATTTATACATATGTTTATTTATGAAACACTTACCTAAGTTTCTTATCTTGAAAAATATAAGATAATAAAAAGACCAATTGACAAAATGAGTCCCAATTGAATTGAAAGCTTTTGATTTCATTTATCATTCATTATTCATTTCATTATAGACAGCACAAACAATAGTGACAGAAATAAAAAAAAATGATCCTCTTTGACATCTATTCATCCTACGATTCTGACTCAACCGATTTCTCGAGCAACTCTTGAATAAAGTATCTTGAATAAAGGAATGTCAAAATAACATGGAACTTCATTTCTAAATGAAAAATGAAACTCTCTTTAAATTAAATGAAATCCTATTTTCAATCATTTATATTTTCAATAAAAATATTATAAATAGGGTCATTACTAAAATTACTAATATATATTACTAATATATATTAGTAATTTGGATCTTTTCTTTTTCAATTGTATTTATTCCATTTTTTGGATATTTTGTTTGGAACAAGAGCCTTATAACATAACACCCTTTTTTTTTACTTTTATTTTAACTCGTTATTAGTTCTTATTTATTTAGTATTATTATTTTTTTAGTATTAATTAGTATACTCATCAATTGACATAATATATTGAAT